CCAGAAACGTACATGAGATTTTCATCTCATACGGCTCCTCCCCTATGTGCATAATGAAAATAATACATGGAATCAAAAAAGATTGAAATATTCTCATTATGAATTCAGTGGGGCTAACGTTTTTACAAGAAATCTCTAGCCAACCTTTCTGCAAAAGATATTTTCTTAACATCACGCGTGTTGATACTGGTACTAGATAAAAATGTAAACTCCAACAATTTCTTTGTTCTCAACGCCCTTTAATTTCCAGGAATTAATCACTTTAACAGTCTTCTATGGTTCTAAGGGTATCCAAAGTACCAACGAGATGGATGTTTGTTATCCCAACCATTCTTTTTAGTCCCGATCCCGATAAGGAAAAGCGGTAATTTTAAACAAAGTTTTCGTGTTGTTGATTCCTAGGCGTAGCGCCTCTTCCCCTATGCGGCCTATTGGTACTAGTCTAGTATGGTAGGGTTGGCCTGTAATATAGAACCCATAGGTTAACCTTTCGCTCAATACTCAAATCGACAATTGAAGCATCTGAGGCTGCATTAATCGGGGATACACGACAGAAGGAATTGTTTTATCTAGAAACTTCACCTTCAACAAGCGTCGATTTTTTCAATAATCTTTTTCGTTCTTTTCTATCCCGAATCTTCCGTCTTTCTCCTAAGACCGAAGCGGTAAATAAAAAAATAATCAAATCACACCATCTCTATAATAGGTAAATGCCTCTTTTTCTCCTGAAGTTGTCGGAATTATTCGTAATAAGATATTGGCCACAATTGAAAAGGTCTTATCAATAAAATTTTCATTTATCCGCGATCTAGGCATAGGTAGAAATCCATTCTATAATTCTTTTCATTAACTCTCGTGAGAAAACGATCCCACAAGTAAAGGAATTTTACAGTACGAAATAACATAAAAGCAGACTCATATCCAATTTTTTTCTTTTTGAAAGGGGTCGATAAAAAATAAGAAATATTAGAATCCGATTCGATTTCATCCAAATGTAGTAGTATAAGAATGAAAGGAACTATTCCGATTTGATCAAAGTAGAAGAATCAAAGAATTTATTTTGCGGATTAGGAGAATTCGAGAAGTTTTTCTGAAATTAAGATCCAAAGAAGAAAAAAATCGAATAATTCTTCAATAATCCTTCTATAATGAAAATAGAATAACCCTCCATTTTGTGTTTTGTGCATAGCGGGTAGACGCTTATACACTATACAATCAAATCGAAAAGGATGATTTATGAATTTGGAATAGATTTACGGGTTAAGGGGTTGTTGTTAAGCGACCTAAAATTGGAAAGAAATTTTCAAATTCTTATGGAAATTGAATTCGAATAAAAAGATAATTATGATCTAAAGGTATCCATTCACCATAGTCTAACAAAATAGACCGATCGGTTGATTCGTTCCAATTCATTGATTGAATCCGGTAAAAATATCAGAAAAAGGTAGGAGCGCCGTCTCCGTCTTGGCAAACAAGATATATCTTTATTGTTATTGTTTTTAACCATTTTTCAAAAAAAAAATTATATTATCTTTTTCTCCCAGCCCCCTGGCTCGAAGAAAAAATTCTTTCTTTGATGAAAAGTTTTCCATTTTTATAGCTAGAATGGATTCGAGTGTCTGTACCCATCTAACAATCGAATATGAACAACTCGCAATTCGCTCGGATTCTCGGTCATAATCATTATGTAGGAGAGATGGCCGAGTGGTTCAAGGCGTAGCATTGGAACTGCTATGTAGGCTTTTGTTTACCGAGGGTTCGAATCCCTCTCTTTCCGTATCTTCACCCAATTCACCAATGCTTCAGCCCTTTCTTTGAGATGGATTCTCAATTCCTAATTTCTGTGATACGGAAGGAAAGAAAGAACGGGCAGGGAATAAAGATCCGCCTACTGATCTATGATACATGAATGGGAGAAAAATACAAATCTCCGGATCCAATTCCTTACCTTGTGTCCCTTTACTTAACTTAAGTGAAAGGGAAAAATTGTACGAACCCTTGGTTTGTTATTTTAGTTAGGTTTAAGTCTGACGAGAATAATATTCTACGACAAGTAATTCATTTATTTTCAAACCGACCCAATTACTATCTATTATTTGATTGACTAATCCTTTATATTGGGATGCGTGAAGAGTCAAATGCTTTGGCAATTCTTCATGGTGGGATGAATCAAGATAATTTTGAATCAGAGCTCTCGATTTTTGGTCATCCCTTGCTGTAATAATATCTCGGGGTTTGCAACGATAACTTGGTATATCTACTATACGACCATTAACTAAAATATGTCTATGATTAACTAATTGGCGGGCTTGAGGAATAGTTGAAGCCATACCCAATCGAAAAAGGATGTTATCTAAACGCATTTCAAGTAATTGTAGTAAAACCAGACCCGTTGATCCTTTGGCTTTTCCGGCGATACGAACATATTTAAGTAATTGCCGTTCTGTAAGACCATAATGAAAACGCAATTTTTGTTTTTCTTCTAAACGAATACGATATTGAGATTTTTTCCCGGAGCGCGATTGGTTTCTAAGATCGCTTCCGGCTCCAGGTCTTTTACTCGTTAGTCCCGGTAAAGCCCCCAGGCGGCGTATTTTTTTGAAACGAGGCCCTCGGTAACGTGACATAAAAACTCCTTATTTTATTGAAATTTCATAAACCTAAATTAAAACTAAAACTGAGCTAAATGATAAATGAAGCGAAATCCACTGAAGTATTGTACTACAAAGAATAATGAGATGTATCAATATCCACACACTTTTTTGTATTGTATATATATAAATATAAATCAAAAGACGGTTCTTTTTCTTGATTTATTCTGCCGAGGTCTAACTCCTCCAATTATGATTCATAATTAGAAGCTCCTACAACATAATAAATCGATGCCCCTTGGAAAAGAGGGACGAAGCCCTTTCAATGTTCTTTTCTTTCAAAAAGACATTATCAATCATTTTTTAAAATCAAGCAAATAGAGAAAAGCCGGCTATCGGAATCGAACCGATGACCATCGCATTACAAATGCGATGCTCTAACCTCTGAGCTAAGCGGGCTTAAATAACGGCAATGAGATGGTGCATGCATAGAAATTCGGTAAATTACTAGAATCTTATCTATTAACTATTCATTCTTAGCTATTCATAAAGAAAAGAATAGAGAATCAAATTCAAAATACAAAATAAATATTGAATATTATAGAACATAACGATTAAAATAACGATTAATAGAATATAGCGATCTATAGAATTTCGATTTCTGTATTTATCAATAATAAATATCTTACTCTTAATTAGGTAATAAGAGTTTTTTGTTTTGAATTGAAAATCAAATAACATTAGAAATTGTTTTTTTCTAACCTAATTTTATTAATATATTCGATTCTATTATTATATAGAATAGAATATACAGAATATTATTATTCTACTGATTCTATATAATTCTACTGATTCTATATATCTATTTTTTCTATATCTCTATTTTTTTTTTTTCTAGATATCTATTTATCTATTTTGAATTATCAATCGAATTTAGTATTAGCTTCTTATGATACATTATCTAAATTATCCATTCTTTTATTCTAATTCTAAAAAATGATGCTTTGGCTTTCGACTAAATAATTCGATTTGAATTCGAAATTAATAAAATGATTAGTTAGAACTATTATATTAGAAACGATTAATTAATATTTAATTAATTTCAATTTTAGTTATTTTTTGTTATGTTATATAGGATCCGCCTTAGCCTTAAGTAAAGGATAAGAAAAAAATGAAGATAAGAAAAAAATGAAATTAAAGACAAAGATGAAATCCAGATAAATGCAATGCAGATAAATGCAATCCATATAACTGTAATCCAGATTAGAATGAGGGAGTCTAATGATACATTTCTCCGTTTTTTGTTTTCAACGAAAGAAAAGACGAAAAAAAAAAAAAAAAGAATCGACCGTTCGAGTATTCCACCGGATTGCATGAGAAAAATGAGAGTAAGAGAGGCATATGTTAATGTTATGTAATATATATCCATATATATTGAATTGCGGATACAGAAAGGATAGAATCATTTCTGACAAGAAATCGAAACACTTTTCAATATAGGAATCCGTATCTAATGAATTCTATGTTTCAGCGTAAATGAAAGAAAAGGGAGAACGGCATCGAGGTCCTAATCTCAAAATGCAAGGGGGGATATGGCGAAATTGGTAGACGCTACGGACTTAATTGGATTGAGCCTTGGTATGGAAACCTACTAAGTGATAACTTTCAAATTCAGAGAAACCCGGGAATCAAAAATGGGCAATCCTGAGCCAAATCCTGTTTTACGAGAATAAAACAAAGCAAACAAGGGTTCAGAAAGCGAGAAAAGGGATAGGTGCAGAGACTCAACGGAAGCTGTTCTAACAAATGGAGTTGACTGCCTTTTTTTGGGAAAGAAAGGGAAATTAATCGAATATCGAAACTGCATAAAGGATAAGTTTATAATACACTATGGATACAAAATGAAAAATTATCTCAAAAATGACAACCTGAAGCTGTATTTATATTAATGAAAAAGAAAACAAAAGAATTGGGATTCCAAGTTGAAGAATCGAATATTCATTGATCAAATCATTCACTCCATAGTCTGGTAGGTCGTTTCTTTTGAAGAACTTATTACTCAGACGAGAATAAAGATAGAGTCCCATTCTACATGTCAATATAAATACCGGCAACAATGAAATTTATAGTAAGAGGAAAATCCGTCGACTTTAGAAATCGTGAGGGTTCAAGTCCCTCTATCCCCCCAAAAAGACCGATTTGACTATTTCTCCTACCCTCTCTTTTTTTTAGTGGTTCAAAATTCGTTCTCTTTCTCATTCATTCTACCTTTTTACAAACGTATCAGAGCAGAATTTTTTTTTTATCACAATCACAAGTGGTGTGGTATATATGATATACGTACAAATGAACATCTTTGAACAAAGAATCCCGATTCACAATTCATATCATTGCTCATACTGAAACTTA